ATCATTTAGTTGGCGTCAGGTACATTCGGAATTTCATATCTGATGACACTTTTTTAGTTAGGGATAGTAATAGGGATAGTTACTCTATCTATTTTGATATTGAAAATCAAATTTTTGAGATTGACAACGATCCTTCTTTTCTAAGTGAATCAGAAAACTCTTTTTCTAGTTATCTGAATAATGTATCGAAGATTGACGATCCTTGCTATGATCGTTATGTATATGATATTAAATATAGTTGGAATAATCACATTACTGGTTGCATTGACAATTATCTTCATTATCAAATCTGTATTGATAGTTACATTTTAACTAGTAGTAACAATTACAATGACAGTTACATTTATAGTTATATTTGTGGCGAAAGAGGAAATAGTAATGAAAGCAGGAGTTCCAGTATAAGAACTAGTACAAATAATAGTGATTTAACTATAAGAGAAAGTTCTAATGATTTAGATGTAACTCAAAAATATAGGCATTTGTGGGTTCAATGTGAAAATTGTTATGGATTAAATTATAAGAAATTTTTTAAATCAAAAATGAATATTTGTGAACATTGTGGATGTCATTTGAAAATGAGTAGTTCAGATAGAATCGAACTTTTGATTGATCCAGGTACTTGGGATCCTATGGATGAAAACATGGTCTCTCTGGATCCTATTGAATTTCATTCGGAGGAGGAACCTTATAAAGATCGTATTGATTCTTATCAAAGAAAGACAGGATTAACTGAGGCTGTTCAAACAGGTACAGGTCAACTAAATGGTATTCCCGTAGCAATTGGAGTTATGGATTTTCAGTTTATGGGAGGTAGTATGGGATCTGTAGTGGGCGAGAAAATCACACGTTTGATTGAGTATGCTACCAATCAAATTTTACCTCTCATTCTAGTGTGTGCTTCCGGAGGAGCGCGCATGCAAGAAGGAAGTTTGAGCTTGATGCAAATGGCTAAAATATCTTCTGCTTTATATGATTATCAATCAAATAAAAAGTTATTCTATGTAGCAATCCTTACATCTCCTACTACGGGTGGGGTGACAGCTAGTTTTGGTATGTTGGGAGATATCATTATTGCCGAACCGAATGCCTACATTGCATTTGCGGGTAAAAGAGTAATTGAACAAACATTGAATAAGACAGTACCAGAGGGTTCACAAGTGGCTGAATATTTATTCCATAAGGGCTTATTCGATCTAATCGTACCACGTAATCTTTTAAAAGGCGTTCTGGGTGAGTTATTCCAGCTCCATGCTTTCTTTCCTTTGAATCAAAATTCAATCAAGTAGAAACTTATAAGCGTTAATTTAATAAATTCTAAATTTTCTTATTTGTTTATTTGGTGGTGACCAAGTAGTTATTTAGTTTTCTAGTATAGGAATTAAAGTAAAAATATGAAGAATGGTTTTTTTTTGGTAACATAAGATTTAATTCGAGAAAGAATCATGTGGATATTTTTTTATCGATATTCCTGATTAGGAATTAAGAAATCTTCATCAAACAAAATAAACAGAGTGAATTTTTTCTCCTTTTTCCGTGAAATTAGGCAAGGAAGTCCTGCGTCTTTTTATATCCCGCGAGAACCCCGTTTTTACTAAGAATCTCTTTTGTTGGATCATATTATAACAAATTTTTCGGTAATTTGGAAGAAATTCTTTCTTTATTTTTTATTTTATTAAATTCAAATTTAATTATAAAAAATGAAAAAATTCTAATAGACTACTATACTACTAAAAATTGAAAAATTTAAAATAGATTAATAATAAGAATTATTAAAATCAACAATGAATAAAATGATAAATAAAAATAGATTATCATACATATATATTATGTAGAAACATATAGAAAGATGAATAAGCTCATTTATTTATACTTTAAATTTACATTTTAATTTATTATATACTTACTTAAGTATCTTATATATTAGACTTAATTCTTAATTAATATTATCTAATTTATATATTATTTAATATTCTATATAGATTAATATATTTATAGTATAATTCTATATAAAGGATAAGATATCTTTATTATCTTTATAATTTATAATAATAATAGGTTAAAATATTAATATAATAATAAATATAACAATAAATAACAGGTACAAATATTAAATCGAGGTACCCATTCTATGACAACTATCAGCAACTTACCTGCTATTTTTGTGCCTTTAGTGGGCTTAGTATTTCCGGCAATTGCAATGGTTTCTTTATCTCTTCATGTTCAAAAAAACAAGATTTTTTAGATATTATGGGATTCAATTTTATCTATTTTTTTTTTTTCAAGACTTATACAATTTTGATCATAGCAAAAATATCTATTTAATAGAATATAGGATAACGTGTAGCTTCTTCCGAGCAGAAGCTCGTATTCATGCATAAACATAATATATGATTAAATACATTATAGCTGTTTGAAATTGAAAAAAAAATCGATATTTGGTATTGAGATGAATTTCTCAAACGTAAAATCAATATATCTACATGTCTGTGGATATCTATAAGAAATCATAAGAAAGAGGTGTTATTATTTTAATTTAGCTCTAAGTAATTGATGAATTTCTCCTAAAGTTTTACATCATAATAGTGCTAGTTGATGAGGGTTACTTAGGAAACAAAAAAATGAAAGTCAAAATTTTTGGGATTATTGGGGGATAACCCCAATTACAATAAAATGCAACTAGATCTAGTATAGTATGAATTGGCGATCAGACCGTATATGGATAAAACTTATAGTGGGGTCTCGAAAACCGAGTAATTTCTGCTGGGCCTTTATCCTTTTTTTAGGTTCATTAGGGTTTTTGTTGGTTGGAACTTCGAGTTATCTTGGTAGGAATTTTATACCTTTATTTCCCTCTCAGCAAATAATTTTTTTTCCACAAGGAATCGTGATGTCTTTCTATGGAATTGCGGGTCTTTTTTTTAGTTCCTATTTGTGGTGCACAATTTCGTGGAATATAGGTAGTGGTTATGATCGATTCGATATAAAAGAAGGAATAGTGTGCATTTTTCGTTGGGGATTTCCTGGAAAAAATCGTCGCATCTTCCTCCGATTCCTTATAAAAGACATTCAATCCCTCAGAATAGAAGTTAAAGAGGGTATTTATGCTCGTCGTGTTCTTTATATGGAAATCAAAGGACAGGGGTCCATTCCCTTGACTCGTACCGATGAGAATTTGACTTTACGAGAAATTGAACAGAAAGCTGCTGAATTGGCCTATTTTTTGCGTGTACCAATTGAAGTATTTTGAAAAAAAAAAATGAATGCTTTCTTTTCTTAGCAAAAGGGAAAAAACGATAACTCTATTTGTCCATTTATCCTTTTTTCTTAATCGACCTTTTTTATCTTTTTTTTGTACTCTTTATATTATAATGATAACTTTTCTGTCTTGTTTTGATACTCATTTTTGATCATAACATCACAGTATTCCTCAGAAATTTCTCTCAATTATTCCTATACTGTGGACCGCCAGCGAGTTTTTTTTTCGACAGTTTTTGATATCTTGATAAAATAAACCCGGGAGTTCTTTCGTCTCGAAATTCGAATATGCAATATTTCTTTTTCCAAAAAATAGATATTTAGTATTTGCAAAAATGACTTTTTCGTGCATTCATCGAAAGTATTCGATTTGATAAATTGATATATTTGGAAACAATATTATATATAGAATAATTTTATTTCTTCATTCAACTTGAAGTGGACTCTTTCTTATTCTAGTTCTCTATTTCTATATTGTTTTTATGTATTCTTTCTAAATTCAAGGACCAACCACCGTACTGAATGAGAAATAAAAACCGGGAATAGAGTCACGAGTGCGATGACTTGTCTTGTAATGGAATAGAACTGATGCTTGATAGAAATATTAGTACCGTAATATTAGTATCGTATAGAGTTAACGAATGAGGTGAGTTCATTTCAAAATTCACAGACGAGCAAATGGCAAAAAAAAAAGCATTTATTTCCCTTCTATATCTTGCATCTATAGTCTTTTTGCCTTGGTGTATCTCTCTCTCATTTACATTTAATAAAAGTCTAGAATCTTGGGTTAATAATTGGTGGAGTACTAGGACCTCTGAAATTTTTTTGAATGATATTCAAGAAAAGAATATTCTCAAAAAATTCATAGAATTAGAGGAACTCTCCTTCTTCGACGAAATAATAAAGGAATACACCGAAAGGCGTTTACAAAAGGTTCACGTAGGAATCTACAAAGAAACGATCCAATTGATTAAGATGCACAATGAGGGTCGTATCCATACGATTTTACATTTCTCAACAAATATAATTTCTTTCCTTATTCTAGGTGTTTATTCTATTCTAGGTAATGAAGAACTTATTTTTCTTAACTCTTGTCTTCAAGAATTCCTATATAATTTAAGTGACACAATAAAAGTTTTTTCTATTCTTTTATTAACTGATTTATGTATAGGATTCCATTCGCCCCATGGTTGGGAACTAATGATTGGCTCTATCTACAAAGATTTTGGGTTTGCTCATAATGAGCAAATTATATCCGGTCTTGTTTCTACTTTTCCAGTCATTTTAGATACAATTTTTAAATATTGGATCTTTCGTTATTTAAATCGTGTATCTCCATCACTTGTAGTGATTTATCATTCAATGAATGATTGAAAAATGATTGACCGATCAAATTATAATGTTTGTTACTTTGTACATAAGCAAAACAGTAAAAATTTTACTTATTCTTTCTACCCACCGGGTAGATTCCTTCAATATTCCAGTAAAATTATTTCAGTAAATATAAATAGCAGAATCATAGATAGGGAACTATACTAGTGACTTATCTAATTTTATTGTAGAAATTTTCGGGATCAATGATTGGACCATGCAAACTAGAAATACCTTTTCTTGGATAAAGGAAGAGATTATTCAATTCATTTCCGTATCACTCATAATATATATAATAACTGGGGCACCCATTTCAAATGCGTATCCCATTTTTGCCCAACAGGGTTATGAAAATCCACGAGAAGCAACTGGCC